ATGGTTTTAAAGAGAATAAAGGTGTAATTGTTGTCGGTGCTACAAATCGTGTAGATATTTTAGACGCAGCACTATTACGCCCTGGGCGCTTTGATAGACAAGTCACTGTGAATTTACCAGACCGATTAGGTCGTATAAGTATTTTAAAAGTTCATGCTAAAAATAAACCTTTGGGAGAAGATGTTTCATTAGTTCAATTAGCAAATAGAACTCCCGGATTCTCAGGGGCCGACTTAGCGAATTTATTAAATGAAGCAGCAATTTTGGCAACAAGATATAAAAAATCAACAATTTCAAAAAATGAAGTTAACCAAGCTATTGATCGAATTATAGGTGGTATTGCGGGTGCCCCAATAGAAGATAGTAAAAATAAAAAATTAATTGCTTATCATGAAGTTGGACATGCTATTACAGGGACAGTATTACAATCGCACGATGAAGTAGAAAAAATTACAATCACTCCAAGGGGAAGCGCAAAAGGTTTAACATGGTTTACCCCAGAAGAAGATCAAAGCTTAATTTCTCGCTCAGCATTGTTAGCGCGAATTATAGCAACATTAGGTGGGCGTGCTGCGGAACAAGTTATTTTTGGTGATCCCGAAGTTACGACTGGGGCAAGTAGCGATTTGCAACAAGTTACTAATTTAGCTCGTCAAATGGTAACTCGTTTTGGTATGTCTAATATCGGGCCAATTGCTTTGGAAGATGAATCTAATGGCCAAGTATTTTTAGGTGCAACAATGAATCAAAATTCAGAATATCCTGAAAGTATTGCCGATAGAATTGATGATGAAGTATGTAAAATTATTAATTATTGTGAAGAAAAAGCTCTTCAAATAATCTTAGACAATCGTGTAATTATTGATTTGATTGTTGAACGATTATTAGATGTAGAAACAATGGACGGAGATGAATTCCGTGAATTATTAAGTACTTATACAATTTTGCCAAATAAAAAATCAACTTATATATCAAAATTAGGATAATTAAAATATTAAGATTTTAATTATTAGAGATTATTAGGTTCTAAATTTTAAATATTGCTATATGAACTGGTTAAATATACAATTGGTGTAAAATATAAAAAGTTTAGAAACTAAATTTTATTCTTAGCTTTATTATTAATATTTACTCCAATTTAAAATACATTTGAAAATTTAGGTAAGTTTATATGGCAAAAAAAAGTATGGTTGAAAGAGAGAAAAAACGAATTAAATTAAATCAAAAATATGAATCAAAACGTCAAGCTTTATTGGAAGAGTATAGCAGGACTAGTGATTTTAACTTAAAATTAGAAATCCATTCAAAAATTCAACGTTTACCAAGAAATAGCTCTAAGATTCGTATTAGAAATCGTTGTTGGAAAACAGGTCGCCCTAGAGGTTTTTATAGAGATTTTGGGGTATCACGCCATGTGTTACGTGAAATGGCTCATCAATGTTTGTTACCGGGAGTTACTAAATCAAGTTGGTAACTTAAAAAAATTAACAAATTATATTTAAATTAGATATTTCAACTATAATTTAAATATAATTTGTTAGAGTGCTATTAAAAGATAATATACTCTAATTCCTTAGAATCAATTTACATTAGAAATTTATATAAAAATTATTATGATTACTGATTTTCAAGTTTATATTGCCTTAATGTGTGCTTTAGTAGCAAGTGTTTTAGCTATTCGTCTAGGTTCAACACTTTACCAATAATTTAAACTTTGATCAAAAATTTATATACTTAATTGAGAGTTATGGTAACAAAAGACTTAAAAAAATTATCTTCACCTGTTTTCCCATTCACTGCAATTGTAGGTCAAGAAGAAATGAAACTAGCTTTACAATTGAATGTGATTGACCCAAAAATCGGCGGAGTTATGATTATGGGAGACCGTGGTACAGGTAAATCGACAACAATTAGAGCCATTGCTGATTTGCTTCCCGAAATTGAAGTTGTAAAAAATGATCCTTTTAATTCACATAAATCAGACTTAGATTTAATGGGTAATGAGGTTAAAGCTGCCATTCAAAATGGTGAAAAATTAGAGACAGAGTTTATTAAAATTCCAATGGTAGATTTACCGTTGGGAGCAACCGAAGATCGTGTCTGTGGGACAATTGATATTGAAAAGGCATTAACGGAAGGTGTAAAAGCTTTTGAACCTGGGTTATTAGCGAAAGCTAATCGAGGATTACTTTATGTTGATGAAGTTAATTTATTAGACGACCATTTAGTAGATATTTTATTAGATTCAGCAGCTTCGGGTTGGAATACAGTAGAAAGAGAAGGAATTTCAATTCGCCATCCGGCTCGATTTGTATTAGTTGGATCTGGTAACCCTGAAGAAGGTGAATTACGGCCACAATTATTAGATCGATTTGGCATGCATGCAGAGATTCGTACAGTTAAAGATCCTATTTTACGTGTAAAAGTAGTTGAAGAAAGAACATCATTCGACCAAACACCGATGGTATGGTTAGAGAATTATGAAGCTCAACAACAAGAA